TCAGCTCCACATATTCTTGTACAGTCAAAGGGGATCGATTCCGTAAAAGATGAGATCAGTAAAAGGCAATCACTGAAATTGTATCTTTGTAGGATCGTCAATAGTGTACCGAGGGCATCTTTAGAGTATACCGAATCAGTATAACTATCCTTCTTCTGACACAGCAACGCAATTTGAATCAGTATCGAAAAGAAGTGCTAAAATATATATTTCTTCCTTTCCTTTACCTGTTGATGTAAAATGATGCTGTATTTAATAGACAATTCTTACAATGAAAGAGATTATTATATTTCTACAATTTAAGTAGATACGAGATACAGAAATTTCCCTTTCATGGTTGTAGAGACAGTTTTTTGTTCTTTTTTCAATTCGTGTTTTTCTATATCCTCCTATTTTTTTTGAAAAAGGGGAAACTCAGGTAAATGCTTTCGAAACATATGTATAAAAATACCACATTTCATTTAGCCCCTTCATGCTTACTATAACTGGTTATTTCGGTTTTCTACTAGTAGCTTTAACTATAACTTCAGCCTTATTTATTGGTCTGAGCAAGATACGACTTATTTAAAATTTCTATTTTAAAGAAAGAATTCAGAAAGGAAATCCTTCTGTAAGATTCCATATATTCTATAGTTCGATATCACGTCAATTTTCAATTCTTGGTTGTTGAGATTCACGTCAATTCTGATTAATATTTAGGTATAGATATTTCCTCTTTTTTTCTCCTTTTCAAAAAAATGAAATGATTGAAGTTTTTTTATTTGGAATCGTGTTGGGTCTAATTCCTATTACTTTGGCTGGATTATTCGTAACTGCATATTTACAATACAGGCGTGGTGATCAGTTGGACCTTTGATTAATTTACATTTCTTTTTTTCCCCTTCTTTAATCTCCAGAAGGTCAATGCTATGCAAGTGATTGAATCCATTTCATTTCAGCCTAATTCGATCTACGAAGAAAAAATCACGCTCTGTAGGATTTGAACCTACGACATCGGGTTTTGGAGACCCACGTTCTACCGAACTGAACTAAGAGCGCTTTCTTATCAGAATAGAAAAGACTGTAAAGAAAAAAGGATTCTGTTTCTAACCCCAATCCATTTTATTTTGTTTTATTTTGTATGCATATATTCTATAGTTTCAGAAAAAGTTTCATAAAAATGAATGATTCCGCGCAATTGGAATCAATCTCAATGGATTCCTCGTTACTGCTCAAAGGAGCAGTAATAGGTAGGGATGACAGGATTTGAACCCGTGACATTTTGTACCCAAAACAAACGCGCTACCAAGCTGCGCCACATCCCTTGAATCGTTCTATAGTGTTATTGTAGAGAATTCCCGTCTTATTTTCCACATGCCTATTTCCTCCATTGAGGAACACAACTTTGCTACCCATTTCGTCTTTTTTTTTCTCATTTAACTTATAATAATAAGAAAAGGAAAACCTTATGGATCGTTATTTTAATTTGAATTAGGGATTCTGTGTATAACTCTAAGTGTCCCTTAACTACATATGCATCTGATCATATATGCATCATCTTTATGTATTTAAATAAAAAAGGAGGTTTTTCAATGCGAGATCTAAAAACATATCTCTCCGTTGCCCCAGTACTAAGTACGCTATGGTTCGGGGCTTTAGCAGGTCTATTGATAGAGATTAATCGTTTTTTTCCGGATGCGTTGACATTCCCCTTTTTTTCATTCTAGTTATTTTATTGGCATCAGAAGGAATGAAGAAGATTAGAGATACAATCAAATATCTGTAAGTAATCCCTCCTCCTCCCCCTTTCTCTTTTTTCCCTTTTTTCGAATTTTAGAATAAGGGACGAAAGAGAAAGTATATAAAGTGAATTCAACGTCTGCGAGACTCGGGTTCAAATTCGAATTAGATGAATATTAATAATAGAATTATAGAGGAAATATAGTAGGAAAATGTGAGTCTAGGGCAAGAATACAGGATCTTTAACAGAGATCCTGTTCTTCGAGTTGAAATAGAAGTGTTGAGTAAATCAAAAATCAAAAGGAGATTCATGGCTAAGAGGAAAGATGCACGCGTAACGGTGATTTTGGAATGTAAAGGTTGTATCCGAACCGGTGTTAAGAAGGTATCAACGGGCATTTCCAGATATATTACTCAAAAGAACCGGCACAATACGCCCAATCAATTAGAATTGAGAAAATTCTGTCCCTGTTGTTCCAATCATACGATTCATAGGGAAATAAAGAAATAGATCGAATCTTAGTCTTGAAATCTTAGCCTTTCAAGGCTAAAAATAACATTATATAGAACAACATAGAGCATATTGAAATCTAAATAGAACGTATTTTAATAAACAAATCCTATTGTGGGTTAAAATGACAATTAAGAAATAGGATTTTCGGGATAACAAATAAACTAAACAAATAAACCATGGATAAATCCAAGCGACCTTTTCTTAAATCCAAGCGATCTTTTCGTAGGCGTTTGCCCCCGATTCAATCGGGGGATCGAATTGATTATAAAAACATGAATTTAATTAGTCGATTTATTAGTGAACAAGGAAAAATATTATCTAGACGAGTAAATAGATTGACCTTGAAACAACAACGATTAATTACTATTGCTATAAAACAAGCTCGTATTTTATCTTTGTTACCTTTTCTCAATAATGAGAAACAATTTGAAAGAGCCGAATCGACCGCTAGAATTACTCGTCTTAGAACCAGAAAAAAATAGGCTTATTCTTTGTTCACTTGAATCAGAATTCCAATCCGAACTCAAACGTGGATTGGTTTTTTGTTCGACACAGATCCGAGAAGCTCGATTTTATTATCGTGTATGTCATAAGAACAAAACGAAAAAAAGATTTTTTATTGAACGTGTTCATTTTTTTTAGGTTATTTTCTCATATTAATTGCGACTCTACTTTCCCGGAGTTCATTCTCCGGGGAACTCCATAGAATTATTCTATTCTGGTGTATTCTTTACAATCTACTTCTTTTCTGATTTCGTTGGAAATCATATAAAGACAATTTCTATTTGATATAGCTATTTGGGCTAGTATTTTACGATTAAGACGCAACTCTCTCTTGTATAGATCATGTATTAATACACTATAAATATAGTATATCCCCCCTTCTCGAATTACTGCGTTTATCCGAGTGATCCACAAACGACGAAAATTTCTTTTTTGCTTATCCCTATCCCGATGAGCCGAAACCAAAGCTCTTATTTTCTGTTGAGTAATAGTTCGAGTCAGTCTTGAATCAGCCCCTCGAAAGCTTGAGGCAAATAAACGAATTTTTGTTCTACGTCTCCGAGCTATATATCCGCGTTTAATTCTGGTCATTGAATAAATAAAACTTTGACAAATAACTAATTGATTTCTTTTCTTTCAGTTATTCTTTTCCACGTCTCGGTCTATTTGAATAACCAAACGGATTTTTCCAATGTGTAAAAAAGATACCAATGGCTTTGGCTACTCTAAACCTTCCTGGCCACGATTTTTTAGGTATTTTACTGCGAAATACGAAAGAAATAAGGAACTTTCCTTTGCTAGTTGAATAAAAAAAAATAGAAAAATAGATAAAGAAATAGAAATAGTGGGGTTCCATCGTTTCTATGGTTACTTCTTAAACGGCGAGGTCTTCTTTATTTATACACCGGAGCCTTTACTTCATTTAATCAGTGTTATTGGTAACTTGTATAGTTCATACCACACTCTTTGGCTCTACCCGTGAATTATCCAGTAACAGGTCTTTCGAAATAAGACCCACGTATACAGTAACGGTATTTACTTATGCAAGTTAGCTGGGATAGCTGACCCTCGTAGTCCGTTCTTGACCGAGTGAAAACCTCATTTTTCTTTTTTTTTTATTTCAATAAGATTTCCTCCGTTTAATGGATAACTATTTGCTATCAATGGAGAATTGCTTCTCATCGGAAATTTAGGTGATTGGGTTCGCACCAATAGAAACCATAAACTTTAGACACAATCACAATAGAGGGATCAATTTTCTTGTTTTTAGTGAATGGAGTTCCTTCCTCCATTCACTATCTATTTAGTGGTACTGATCATTCATACGGGAAATTAGTTTTCTTGCTTTTTTTGCGTCAGCTCAGGATCGAAACGAGTCGCACATACACCCTAGTACATGTTCCTCGACGCTGAGGACATCCCCGAAGAGCGGGGGATTTTGTGACATTTCGAATCGGCTGTCTTGTATTTCTAATAAGTTGTTTAATAGTTGGCATATTGACTGATATACATATATGGGCTGGTTTAGATTGATCCTAACCGTATGATTATGAATTTTTTCTATTTAATAGAATAGTAAACTTGGAGAGAAAATCTTAAATCACGGATTTTCACAAAATCCATTTTTTTGTCATTGAACTGCGACAAGATCAACAATTCCATAAGCTTGGGCTTCTGTTGCTGACATAAAAACGTCTCTTTCCATGTCTTCAGATACAACCCATAACGGTTTTCCCGTCCTTTGTACATAAACCCTTGTGATGGTTTCGCGTAGTTTCAGCAGTTCTTCCGCTTCTAGGATAAATTCTCCCGTTTGCGCTTCATAAAAAGAACTAGCGGGTTGATGGATCATTACCCTGATGATAGAAGGGTTTTCCATCTGATGTGGTGAAACGAACAGAAAAGAAAGATAAAGAATAATAGGAAAAAAGATAGAATTGAACAACCGTACGGGCATCATCTTTTGTGCATTGCATACGGCTCTATAATCAAATTGACCCTTACTTTCCACTCAAGAAAAATAAAAAAATAAATCAGCCCCAGACGGGTAAATGATCAAAATGCCACCCTTCCCTTCGGAGGAGTTAAAAAATACTATGATGGCTCCGTTGCTTTATATTTGATTTTTTTATCTTTGATTCAGCAATCCCAAAGTTTCTTTTTAATCCAACCAAAAAAGGAAGATTTTTGTTTTTTTTTCGCACTCTTTTTTTTATAACATAAATATTGTTAAGAGCCTTTCGGTGTGAAAACAAAAAGGTTT